GGTATTGTTAAAACTTGCTTGAACATGAATAACTCCCTTTGGTATTCTACGCGCATTCTTACGTGAACCAATACGTCTATTTCTACGTGAACCAATTTTTGGTATAGGTTTTGCCATATTTTATCATCTCATAAATATAAGTCAGAGATATATGGATATATCCATTTCATGTCAAAACGGTCCTGTTTTTTTTACTGATTTTTTTGTACATCTGTATATCAGGTCCTTTAGATTTCGGGAGTACTTTTTGATTTTATTTAAAAATATTATCCTTGTCTTTGTTTATGTCTCGGGTTAGAACAAATTACTATAATTCGCCCCCGCCTACGGATCAATCGACATTTTTCACAAATTTTACGAACGGAGGCCCTTATTTTCATATTTGTCACTCCTCTGAATCTACTTAATTGGAAGAAACTAATTTTCTTAAAATTTTTAACTTCGAATTGTATCCCTACGAAAGAATGTTGAAATCAAAAAACCACCCAATTACTTTTTGAATATACTGAATATAATATACAAATTATATGCCCTTTAGTTGAATCATAAGAACTTACCACAATTTTGATTCTATTTATATTTATAGCTATTTATATATAGTATATGTATACTATTATGTTGAACCTTTCCCAAAGGAAAACCCAGAATGGTATTTTTGTTATCTAAACGAACTCGGAACATACATACCATTGGAACGGAGTTCAGTAATTAAACCCTCGCGAATCCATTTTTTTCTTTCATTCCAGGTAAAACGGCTTTGAAGCAGGAACTAATCAAAGAGGTATAATATAATATTAGAATTATAAATTTATCCTTTACTCTTTTTTTTTTTTTCACAGATATGGAAGTTCCGCATATGATTTGGCTATCAGAAAGATTACCATATATAACACAAAATTTCCCCGCCGATTCCTTCTATTCGAGCCTCTCGGTCTGTCATTATCCCTCGAGAAGTAGAAAGAATTACGATCCCCATTCCGCCTAAAATTCTCGGAATTCGTTGATAGTTAGAATAGATTCGTAGGCCGGGCCGACTGATCCTTTTTAAATTTAAAACAGTTCTATATGGTCCTTTCCTATTTCTCCTATGTCGTAGAGTTAAAACCAAAAAAAAATTATTGCTTTCCTGATGTTTTCTCACGTTTTCAATAAAACCTTCTCGTAAAAGTATTTTAACAATATTTTCGGTGATATTAGTAGATGGTATTCGAACTGTTCTTTTTTCATTCATGTCAGCATTTCGTATAGAGGTTATTATGTCAGCAATAGTGTCTTTACTCATGATAAACTAAGATTATTGTTGCCCCCGAATTTTGATATAATCAACATGCTCTATTTCTTTTTTTTCTGAATTCATAAATATTTATGAATTTTAAAAGGTATATACGTGATATATAAACAATCTACAAATTAATTTAAATTAATCCATTTTATTCAAATACTATAAACTATATCACAGTATTCCTTTATAATACTTCAGGTGCTAATGAAACTATTTTAGTGAAATTTAGCTGTCTTAATTCCCGAGGGATCGCGCCAAAAATTCGGGTTCCCTTTGGATTTCCTTCTTGATCAATAACAACTGCAGCGTTGTCATCATATCGTATTATCATACCGTTGTCGCGTTTGAGTTCTTTACAAGTACGTACAATTACAGCTCGGATCACTTCTGATCTTTCTAGAGGTGTATTTGGTACTGCTTCTTTGATTACAGCAACAATTTGGTCACCAATATGAGCATATCGTCGATTACTAGCTCCTATGATTCGAATACACATCAATTCTCGGGCCCCGCTGTTATCCGCTACATTCAAATGGGTTTGAGGTTGAATCATATCTTTTTTATTGGTTTTGTCTTTTTCAATGTAAAGGGTGAAAAAAAAAAGAAATATTCTTTGTTCAAAACAAGAAACCTGCAATTTTTTTTTTATCAAAAAATAAAATTATTTTATTTTGTTCTACATTCCTATCCTATACCGAAAGAATGAATTGAGTTCGTATAGGCATTTTTGATGCCGCTATTGAAATAGCCCTTCTGGCTATATTTTCTGCCACTCCGCTCATTTCATAAAGTATTCTGCCGGGTTTAACAACAGCTACCCAATATTCGGGAGATCCTTTTCCCGAACCCATACGTGTTTCTGTCGGTCTTACTGTAACTGGTTTATCTGGAAATATGCGCACCCATATTTTTCCACCTCGGCGCGCGTTTCGTGTCATTGCTCGACGCCCCGCTTCTATTTGTCTAGACGTGATCCAAGCGGGTTCAAGTGCTTGAAGAGCATATCTACCAAAGCAAATACGATTACCTCGATAAGATATTCCTTTCATTCTTCCTCTATGTTGTTTACGGAATCTGGTTCTTTTGGGGTTATAGTTGATGGTTGTTTATCAATTCTATCCATCTCTACTACAGAACCGGACATGAGAATTTCTTCTCATCCAGCTCCTCGCGAATTAAACGATTAAAAATAAAATACATGGTGAATAATATATTGAA